GTCAAAGGGATTGGATTGGTGACTTACCCATTCAGTGACTTTGGCACTGGACGTTCCAAAAACGGGTACTATCGGATCGGGTGAATTAGAGAATAGACAGAGGTCCGTTGGCATTTCAGCCTTTCTTCTCCTTTCAGGGCCTATCCGAAAGAGAATCCAGTACCTCTTGGTCCTGAATATCAGAATAGGACGAACGAACCGGCCTCCGCGGATATCTTTGCTTCGGAACAAAACCCTGCAATCAAATAGATTGTCCCAAGGGCGCCATATTCTAGGAGCCCAAGTTATGCTATTGAAAATTCGTTCCTCTAGCAGTTCCGGTTTGACCATTCCGTTCCCTTTTTCAAACTCCACTTCTTTTCATATAGCAATCCCTGATCAAAGAGAGAACAATATCCATTTCAAAACATTTCTAACGGATTCCTTGGTTCGGACCGACGAAGTAATGGCACTCGATTATTATCAACCTGACTGCAATCTTTTTCTGTCGGTAAGGATTGCACCAGAGCACCTTCTACTTCTAATAGGCCATGAACTATAGATAGAGAAGAATCATTCTGAGCGAGTCCATAAGAAGCGACCCACTTTTTTTCATCGGTTCCGGGGGAAGACCAAAGATCTTGCGCGACCGGTCCGCCAGAAAAACTCAAAAGAGAAAGAAGTCTCGTTAATCTCTTCATGCTCGTTCCAAGTTCGAAGTACCCTTTGGCCAAAGAAAAACCCGCTTCCTGACACGATTGCCTCTTTATCTTTATATAGATAGATTCTATGGGGTTATTACTTAGAAGTCTATTTTGTACAAGAGCCCCTCCTATCTGATAGAAAAGGGTCCCATGATCCCGAGCCGGTCTTACCTTGGCTCGCAAACCCCAAGTTTGTCTATGAAGAGCCAATCTAATTGTATTAGTTTCTATAATGGATTTCTTATGTGGAATACTAATGGATAGGGCCTCGTTGCTAAGTGCTACAAGATCTAGTGCACTGGAACTCGTGGTTATGGACCCGAATCCTTTAGTATGGAACATTGTCTTTTCCAAGTAAAAACCCCTAGTATATGAAAGAATGAAAAGGTGCTTTCGTTCTTGTGGAATAAGAAGCCCTCGTACCTTAATGAAAGGAAAATAGGAATTTTTCGTTAGGTATTTTACCAAATAGGATCGTCCAGTTCCTATAGAACCTATCACTAAAATACCCGATAGGGCTAAGCGGAACGAAAAGGGTTTTCCATGAGATGGTAAATGAAAACGATTAGCCCCACACGAGGTTTGGGAATAAGTGATTGTCTGATAATGAGCAAGGAATATACGTCTTTCTGCTAAAGAGGATCTATTAAACTCATAATTCATTAGATCCTTGTTAGCAATGTCAACTAGGTATCATAAGTAAATGGATCCCGGTTGTTCAATCCTTTGATAACCAAGGTCATTCTTTGCTAAAGAGAAATGATCACTATGAGTCAGACTCAATAGAATTGGATCCATTCCAAATAGCGAGAATTAGGATTCTTGATCCCTCTCAATCTCTCTTTCAATTCGAGGATCCAGAGAGGTGTTTTCATAGTCATCTCCGAATATTTGCCATCTCCGAATATTTTCGATTTCATTTTTCTATGATATGTCTTTCTATATGAAAATTGGTTATTTACGATGTACGATGATCCCTGTTAAGCATCCATGGCTGAATGGTTAAAGCGCCCAACTCATAATTGGTAAATTTGCGGGTTCAATTCCTGCTGGATGCACGCGAACGGGAACGTTCCATAAGTCTATTGGAACTGGCTCTCTATCCATGGAATCTCATCCATCATCCATACATAACGAATTGGTATGGTATATTCATACCATAACATAAGAACAATAAGAACTCGAATTCTTATCGATACTGGAACTCAGAGCATAGGAGGGAAAGTCAATTTATGGATGGAATCAAATACGCAGTATTTACAGAAAAAAGTCTTCGTTTATTGGGAAAGAATCAATATACTTTTAATGTCGAATCGGGATTCACTAAGACAGAAATAAAGCATTGGGTCGAACTCTTCTTTGGTGTTAAGGTAGTAGCTGTGAATAGCCATCGACTACCCGGAAAGGGTAGAAGAATGGGACCTATTCTGGGACATACAATGCATTACAGACGTATGATCATTACCCTTCAACCGGGTTATTCTATTCCACTTCTAGATAGAGAAAAAAACTAAAGGAGAATACTTAATAATACGGCGAAACATTTATACAAAACACCTATCCCGAGCACACGCAAGGGAACCGTAGACAGGCAAGTGAAATCCAATCCACGAAATAATTTGATCCATGGACGGCACCGTTGTGGTAAAGGTCGTAATTCCAGAGGAATCATTACCGCAAGGCATAGAGGGGGAGGTCATAAGCGCCTATACCGTAAAATCGATTTTCGACGGAATCAAAAAGACATATCTGGTAGAATCGTAACCATAGAATACGACCCTAATCGAAATGCATACATTTGTCTCATACACTATGGGGATGGTGAGAAGAGATATATTTTACATCCCAGAGGGGCTATAATTGGAGATACTATTGTTTCTGGTACAAAAGTTCCTATATCAATGGGAAATGCCCTACCTTTGAGTGCGGTTTGAACTATTGATTTACGTAATTGGAAGTAACCAATTAGGTTTACGACGAAACCTAGAAATCGATCACTGATCCAATTTGACTACCTCTACGGGATAGACCTCAACAGAAAACTGTTGAGTAACGGCAGCAAGTGATTGAGTTCAGTAGTTCCTCATAGAAAATTATTGACTCTAGAGATATGGTAATATGGAGAAGACAAAATTGTTTGAAGCACGCACAGAACCGGAAGCGCCCCTTGTTTCAAAGAGAGGAGGACGGGTTATTCACATTTAATTTGATGGTCAGAGGCGAATTGAAAGCTAAGCAGTGGTAATTAAGACCCCCCGGGGAAAATAGGGATGTCTCCTACGTTACCCATAATATGTGGAAGTATCGACGTAATTTCATAGAGTCATTCGATCTGAATGCTACATGAAGAACATAAGCCAGATGACGGAACGCGGAGACCTAGGATGTAGAAGATCATAACATGAGCGATTCGGCAGATTTGGATTCCTTTCCTATATATCCACTCATGTGGTACTTCATCATACGATTCATATAAGATCCATCTGTCTAGAGATCGTCATATACATCTAGAAAGCTGTATGCTTTGGAAGAAGCTTGTACAGTTTGGGAAGGGGTTTTTTGAGAGAAAAGAAGAATCTACTTCAACCGATATGCCCTTAGGCACGGCCATACATAACATAGAAATCACACGTGGAAGGGGTGGGCAATTAGCTAGAGCAGCAGGTGCTGTAGCGAAACTGATTGCAAAAGAGGGTAAATCGGCCACTTTAAGATTACCATCTGGGGAGGTCCGTTTGGTATCCCAAAATTGCTTAGCAACAGTCGGACAAGTGGGTAATGTTGGGGTGAACCAAAAAAGTTTGGGTAGAGCCGGATCTAAGTGTTGGCTAGGTAAACGCCCCGTAGTAAGAGGGGTAGTTATGAACCCTGTGGACCACCCCCATGGGGGCGGTGAAGGGAAAGCCCCCATTGGTAGAAAAAAACCCACAACCCCTTGGGGTTATCCTGCGCTTGGAAGAAGAACTAGGAAAAGGAAAAAATATAGTGATAGTTTTATTCTTCGTCGCCGTAAGTAAATACGTAACTAGGAATATGGAAAATTGCATTTTTGGAATTTGCAATAATGCGATGGGCGAACGACGGGAATTGAACCCGCGCATGGTGGATTCACAATCCACTGCCTTGATCCACTTGGCTACATCCGCCCCTTATCCAGCTAAAGGATTTTTCTCTTTTTTCCATTCATCATTATTCTATTTATTCTGACCTCCATACTTCGATCGAGATATTGGACATCGAATGCCACTCTTTAAAATGGAAAAAAGGAGTAATCAGCTGTGACACGAAAAAAAACGAATCCTTTTGTAGCTCATCATTTATTGGCAAAAATCGAAAAGGTCAATATGAAGGAGGAGAAAGAAACAATAGTAACGTGGTCCCGGGCATCTAGCATTCTACCCGCAATGGTTGGCCATACAATCGCGATTCATAATGGAAAGGAACATATACCTATTTACATAACAAATCCTATGGTAGGTCGCAAATTGGGGGAATTCGTGCCTACTCGGCATTTCACGAGTTATGAAAGTGCAAGAAAAGATACTAAATCTCGTCGTTAACTGAATTCAGAATAGAAAGATTCAAAATAAAAAAAACAAAGGTAGGTGGGGAATAACCTTATTTATGACAAGTTTCAAACTGGTAAAGTATACCCCTAGGATAAAGAAGAAGAAGAGTGGGCTAAGGAAACTCGCAAGGAAAGTTCCAACCGATCGTCTACTTAAGCTCGAACGGGTTTTCAAAGCACAAAAACGCATCCATATGTCTGTTTTCAAAGCACAAAGAGTTCTTGATGAGATTCGCTGGCGTTACTACGAGGAAACTGTTATGATACTGAACCTCATGCCTTATCGAGCATCTTATCCCATCCTAAAGTTGGTTTATTCGGCAGCAGCAAATGCTACTCATTATAGGGATTTCGACAAAGCGAATTTATTCATCACTAAAGCCGAAGTCAGTAGGAGTACTATCATGAAAAAATTCAGACCTCGAGCTCGAGGACGTAGTTCTCCCATAAAAAAAACCATGTGTCATATAACAATTGTACTAAATATAGTAAAGAAATCTAAATAATCTTTAGATCCATCTTAGATTTGATTCCCAGTAAAAAAAAATAGAATAGAAAAATATGGGACAAAAAATAAATCCACTCGGTTTCAGACTTGGTACAACCCAAAATCACCATTCCTTTTGGTTCGCACAACCAAAAAATTATTCTGAAGGTCTACAGGAAGATAAAAAAATACGGAATTGTATCAAGAACTATATACAAAAGAATAGGAAAAAAGGCTCGAATAGAAAAATAGAATCAGACTCAAGTTCCGAAGTAATTACACATAATAGAAAAATGGACTCAGGCTCAAGTTCTGAAGTAATTACACGTATAGAAATTCAAAAAGAAATCGATACGATCCACGTCATAATCCATATTGGATTCCCCCATTTATTAAAGAAAAAAGGAGCAATCGAAGAATTAGAGAAAGATCTACAAAAGGAAGTTAATTCTGTAAACCAGAGACTTAATATTGCTATTGAAAAAGTTAAAGAACCTTATAGACAACCTAACATTCTTGCAGAATATATAGCTTTCCAATTAAAAAATAGAGTTTCATTCCGAAAGGCAATGAAAAAAGCCATTGAATTAACTAAAAAAGCAGATATAAGGGGGGTAAAAGTAAAAATTGCAGGTCGTCTCGCAGGGAAAGAAATTGCACGTGCCGAATGCATCAAAAAGGGTAGACTTCCCCTCCAAACAATTCGCGCTAAAATTGATTATTGCTGCTATCCAATTCGAACTATCTATGGAGTATTAGGTGTAAAAATTTGGATATTCGTAGACGAAGAATAACTAGCCTTGTCTTCCCATTCTGTTCAGTGATAGAATAAAAAATGACAAGAGCCTTATTTTTCCTGAAATCCCTGAAAAAAAAAGAAGAAATTCTACCTCTTTCTATAAGATTTAATGAAAATTGATAAATCTTTTAATATAATTGCTATGCTTAGTGTGTGACTCGTTAGTTTTTTCTTTAGAGTCAAAAATGGGGATTCAAAAAAAATTGACTGAACCCTACTATAAATAGAAAAAGAAAAAACTTAGTAATTATAGAAAATTAACTAATAACCAACCTATTGCTTCGTATTGTCGAGATCCTAACTAAGAAACAGTCACTATATGAATAAATACATCTATCATAAATGAGTAGATCTATCATATAGTTGTAGCAACTGCAATTTTTTCTCTAAAAAAGAAAACGGATTCTAGGTTGTGAAGCAAAACTAAAGGGATGTGGATAAAAGGAGGGATGATAGAAAGAAGGAAGAAGAATAAGAAAGATATAGGATTCCAATATGTATGGTCTATGAGTTACATCATAAAAGGCAATGTGATAAAGCATCAATATAATAAAAATAACAGAGAATTCGAAATCGTAACTTGAAACAAAAAATAGAAATTTTAAGCAATAATAAAATAAAGAGCGGCCCGGGTTAATAAAACTGAGAAAATTGACTCGGAAAGAAATTTTTGGAAAGCTCCATTGTGGGATTCAGACCTAACCATTAAAGGAGAAGTAGTGGGAACGACAGAACCTATGACTGCATAGGATTTTATTGAAAAGAATCCTAAGACTTCATTGGGTGGGATGGCGGAACAAACCAAAAAAATTGCCTTATTTGGTAAGGTTATAAATTAACAAATAAGACAGGAAAGAGTAAATATTCGCCCGCGAAATCCTTATTGAATTAGAATACTTTCCCGCGATTCAATAAGAGTCAAAATAAGGATATTTTTTTTTTAAGAAAGATTACATTATCTATAAATATAGAATATAGATAAATAGACACACACATCTAGATATATTCTAGATCTTCTTTCTTGACTATATATTTTTATATTTTTCTATTTTAACAAATTCCATATTAAAAAAACCCTAACTTTTTCTATTATCTATTAATGTGCATCTATCCATAATATTTTGGAATATTATGGAATTAGAGAAATTTGCACGCTTTCTCATTTCATTCGCGAGGAGCTGGATGAGAAGAAACTCTCATGTCCAGTTTTGCAGTAGAGATGGAACTAAGAAAGAACCATCGACTATAACCCCAAAAGAACCAGATTTCGTAAACAACATAGAGGAAGAATGAAGGGAAAATCCTGCCGAGGCAATCATATTTGTTTTGGTAGATATGCTCTGCAAGCACTTGAACCCGCTTGGATCACGTCGAGACAGATAGAAGCAGGACGAAGAGCAATGACACGATATGCACGTCGTGGTGGAAAAATATGGGTACGTATATTTCCCGACAAACCGGTTACACTAAGACCCACGGAAACACGTATGGGCTCAGGAAAGGGATCCCCCGAATATTGGGTAGCCGTTGTTAAACCAGGTCGAATACTTTATGAAATGGGCGGAGTATCCGAAACTGTAGCTAGAGCAGCTATCTCCATAGCTGCCAGTAAAATGCCCATACGAAGTCAATTTCTTCGATTAGAGATATAGCATCCCAAAAAAGGAGTATTGAAGATAAAAAAAACCAGGTTTTTTTTATGGAAAGACAATATTTCTTTCATCCTTTTGCATAGAAATAACAAATGGAAATCAAAATAATATGATTCAACCTCAGACCCTTTTAAATGTAGCAGATAACAGTGGAGCTCGAAAATTGATGTGTATTCGAGTCATAGGAGCTGCTAGTAATCAGCGATATGCTCGTATTGGTGATGTTATTGTTGCTGTAATCAAAGACGCAGTGCCCCAAATGCCTCTAGAAAGATCCGAAGTAATTCGAGCTGTAATTGTACGTACATGTAAAGAGTTCAAATGCGAAGACGGTATAATAATACGCTATGATGACAATGCAGCGGTTATCATTGATCAAAAAGGAAATCCAAAAGGAACTCGAGTTTTTGGCGCGATCGCCGAGGAATTGAGAGAATTGAATTTTACTAAAATAGTTTCATTAGCTCCTGAAGTATTATAAATACTAGTAGGCGAGATATAGATCAAAGAAAAAATTAGTAGATTATGTCTCACGTATATGCTTTAAAATCCAAAAGTAAAAGAAAAAAAAGAAAACATGTTGATTATAGAAAAATTAGGAGGAACCTAGAATTAGAGTCTTATGGGCAAGGACACTATTGCTGATTTACTAACCTCTATAAGAAACGCGGACATGAATAAAAAAGGAACAGTTCGAGTAGTATCTACAAATATTACCGAAAACATTGTTAAAATACTTCTACGAGAGGGTTTTATTGAAAGTGTTCGGAAACATCAGGAAAGTAACAGATATTTCTTGGTTTCAACTTTGCGACATCAAAAGAGAAAGACTAGAAAAGGAATATATAGAACTAGAACCTTTTTAAAGCGTATCAGCCGACCCGGCTTACGAATTTATGCCAACTATCAAGGAATTCCTAAAGTTTTGGGCGGAATGGGAATTGCTATTCTTTCTACTTCTCGAGGTATAATGACAGATCGAGAAGCTCGACTAAACAGAATTGGGGGAGAAGTCTTATGTTATATATGGTAATCGCCCCTCCTATAGTACTCGAATTCTATCTCGAACTTCCTATTTTTCAAATAAAAATACAACGTTTTTTTTTATTTGAAAATCAAAATAGAAAAATAGGAGAAAAAAAAATATGACAGAAAAAAAAAATAGGAGAGAAAAAAAAAAACCGAGAGAAGCAAAAGTCACTTTCGAAGGTTTAGTTACGGAAGCCCTACCCAACGGAATGTTCCGCGTTCGCCTAGAGAATGACACCATCATCCTGGGCTATATTTCAGGAAAGATCCGGTCTAGTTCTATACGAATACTGATGGGGGATAGGGTCAAAATTGAAGTAAGTCGTTATGATTCAAGCAAAGGACGTATAATTTATAGACTTCCCCATAAGGATTCGAAGCGTACCGAAGACTCGAAGGATACCGAAGATTTGAAGGATACCGAAGATTTGAAGGATACCAAAGATTCAAAGGATTAGGTTTTTCTTTTTTCTAGGGTAATAAATTCAAAGTTCCAAAATTCAAGCGAAGAGACTTATTTTTTTCCAAAGATTAGATTCATAGTTTAAGAAAGGAATACGGAAATATGAAAATAAGAGCTTCCGTTCGTAAAATTTGTACAAAATGTCGACTGATTCGTAGGCGTGGACGAATTAGAGTCATTTGTTCCAATCCGAAGCATAAACAAAGGCAGGGGTAATCTTTCGAAAAAGAACTTTACTTTCTAAAAAGTAAAAAAAGTACCCGCGGAAACGTCCAAATTCCAAATAACCAAATAAAATAATTAATAATTAAAGTAAAGGATATATTTTACCCTGAAACGGATATCTTTGTATCTTTTTTTCTTTTTGTTATTTCTAACTCATATTTATGAGATAATAAAATATGGCAAAAGCTATACCAAAAATTGGTTCACGTAGGAGAGTGCGTATTGGTTTGCGTAGGAATGCGCGTTTTAGTTTACGGAAAAGTGCACGTAGAATAACAAAAGGAGTTATTCATGTTCAAGCTAGTTTTAACAATACCATTATAACTGTTACAGACCCGCAAGGTCGGGTGGTTTTCTGGTCCTCCGCGGGTACTTGTGGATTCAAAAGCTCAAGAAAAGCATCACCCTATGCTGGTCAAAGAACAGCAGTAGATGCTATTCGTACAGTGGGTTTGCAACGAGCAGAAGTTATGGTAAAGGGTGCTGGTAGTGGAAGAGATGCCGCATTACGAGCCATTGCTAAAAGTGGTGTACGATTAAGTTGTATACGCGATGTAACACCTATGCCGCATAATGGATGTCGACCTCCTAAAAAAAGACGTCTGTAAAAGAATTAAAACGCTTTCAAGAGAAATAAACGATTCAATGATCAAATAATAATACTAGTCTATTATGGTTCGAGAGGAGGTAGCAGGATCCACTCAAACACTACAGTGGAAGTGTGTTGAATCAAGAGTAGATAGTAAGCGTCTTTATTATGGTCGTTTCATTTTGTCCCCGCTTAGAAAAGGTCAAGCGGATACCGTCGGTATTGCCTTGCGAAGAGCTTTACTTGGAGAAATAGAAGGAACATGTATCACACGTGCAAAATTTGGGAGCGTGCCACACGAATATTCTACAATAGCTGGTATTGAAGAATCCGTACAAGAAATTTTACTAAATTTGAAAGAAATTGTATTGAGAAGTAATCTCTATGGAGTTAGAGACGCATCAATTTGCGTCAAAGGTCCTAGATACATAACTGCTCAAGATATCATCTTACCACCTTCCGTAGAGATCGTTGATACGGCACAACCTATAGCTAACTTGACAGAGCCCATTGATTTCTGTATTGAGTTACAGATCAAGAGAGATCGCGGATATCACACGGAACTCAGAAAGAACTCTCAAGATGGAAGTTATCCCATAGATGCTGTATCCATGCCTGTTCGAAATGTGAATTATAGTATTTTTTCTTGTGGGAATGGAAATGAAAAACACGAGATACTTTTTCTAGAAATATGGACGAATGGAAGTTTAACCCCTAAGGAAGCGCTTTATGAGGCTTCTCGTAATTTGATTGATTTATTTCTTCCTTTTCTACACGCGGAGGAAGAAGGCACTAGTTTCGAAGAAAATAAAAACAGGTTTACTCCACCCCTTTTAACCTTTCAAAAAAGATTAACTAATCTAAAGAAAAACAAAAAAGGAATTCCATTGAATTGTATTTTTATTGATCAATTAGAATTGCCTTCTAGAACGTATAATTGTCTCAAAAGGGCCAATATACATACACTATTGGACCTTTTGAGTAAGACTGAAGAAGATCTTATGAGAATTGACAGTTTTCGTATGGAAGATGGAAAACAGATATGGGACACTCTAGAGAAGCATCTCCCAATCAATTTACCTAAGAATAAGTTCTCGTTTTAAATTTAAATCCATTGCAATTTTTTCCTCTTCTTCTTTTTCGAGTTAGAATAAAAAGAAAAAAGAAAACAATTTTGCATCTTTGGCACAATCTATATTTTCGCGAAATGGATCATAATAAAATGGATTTTAGGTATCTAGGGAAGATTCACTTGGAAGTAACTATTTCCTAGATACCTATGCACGGTACTTCACGGTTGAATGAATCAACCTGAAAAATCCCTAAAAAAGACCTAAAGTTAAGGATTTTTCAATGGGTAATGTTGCTCCAATACCTAACCAAAGAGCTACTGCAGTACCGATTAAAAAAACGGTCGTAGCTACTGGGCGACGAAATGGATTTTGGAATTTATTGACATTCTCTAGAAAGGGTACTGTCAATAAGCCCGTTGGCACAGAAACCATTAAGAGAACGCCCAATAACTTATTGGGTACTGTACGGAGTATTTGAAAGACGGGAAAGAAGTACCACTCGGGTAATATTTCCAGAGGAGTTGCAAACGGATCCGCCGGTTCACCAATCATTGACGGCTCGAGAACCGCTAAACCTACATTACATGCAATAGTACCTAGAATTACTACTGGAAAAATATATAAAAGATCGTTGGGCCACGCGGGTTCCCCGTAATAATTATGTCCCATCCCTTTAGCTAATTTTGCTCTTAATACAGGATCATTTAAGTCAGGTTTCTTTGTTATTGGGATAGGTGAATTCTTTAGGATCCATCCCCCAAAGGAACCGGACATGAGAATTTTTCATCATCCGGCTCGAGCAAGAATGAAAGAAAAAAGACCGTGGAAGATCCATAATAGAATAAGGTATATAATGACTCAATGACTCTAGGTAAGAAAAGCTTTATCAGATTCTCTTTTCCGAAGTTGCACCTACAACTACTTATTGAAAAGAATCTTATTCTTATGGGTAAATGCTCAATATCCAAGTTGGCTTGCAAATTTGATCATGATCAATTGCTTTGTGGATTATCTCATGTTTCTTGATTAGTTGGTGTTTATCCCCTCAATATCGCAAGTTTCTTACGTCCAAACAAAGTATTTACTTGTTACTAATAAAAAATCAAAAAGTCTAGCCTACATTCTTCTTTAGATACCTTCTTTTACTCCGATAGTATTGCGGATCGCAATCGATGCAAAGAAAATGAATGCATTTCCATACTATAATAAAAAAAGTAAGTGTAATAAATAGAGAATTGGATCATGTCACATGACTTATTCTATTTCTACTCTATGGGATCTTACGGAGCCTGTTCATGGATGACATGGTTGGGGTATGATCATAGAAAATATTCTCCTCAAGTGAACCAGCCTATCCTTCCTAGATAGGGGACTTACGTGTTGATTGGATGCGGAGACACCTTTGGTTGTGAATTCTAATGTGGCAGATCCAATTCTTTATCTGCATGGCCAAATCAATAATTCAAGTCACACACTCCCATAATCCGCCTTATTTTCTTTCATAAAATGAACTTCAACTATTTGTATCAAAATACTTCGGAGTTGAAGAAAAGTATCCAAATGACATGTCTTATTTTACAATAACCCATGTTTGTAGCAATGAAATACCACAACCTACCCGATATGATATATGAAAATTAGAATTATCTTTCTCTATGATATGACTTCCCTATAAAGGACCCGAAATACCTTGCTTACGTATCATTGGAAAGTGCATTAACATAAATACGGCAGTAAGCAGAGGCAGTACAAAGGTATGTAAACTATAAAAACGAGTCAAAGTGGATTGGCCCACACTAGCACTTCCACGTAATAACTCCACTAAAGGCGATCCTATTACCGGAATCGCTTCAGGTACACCTGTCACAATTTTGACTGCCCAATAACCAATTTGATCCCAAGGCAAAGAATAACCAGTTACACCAAACGATGCAGTCAATACACCCAAAACCACACCTGTCACCCAAGTTAATTCGCGGGGTTTTTTAAATCCACCTGTGAGATACACACGAAATACGTGCAGGATCATCATTAGAACCATCATACTTGCTGACCATCGATGAACTGATCGGATTAACCAACCAAAGTTGGCCTCGGTCATTATGTATTGAACCGAGGAAAAAGCCTCTGTAACGGTTGGGCGGTAGTAAAAAGTCATAGCAAAACCGGTAGCGACTTGTACTAGAAAACAAGTAAGTGTAATTCCCCCTAAACAATAAAATATGTTGACATGAGGAGGAACATATTTACTAGTTATATCATCCGCAATTGCCTGAATCTCAAGACGTTCCTCAAACCAATCATATACTTTATTGAGATAGGTAACTAACCCGAGTCCCCCTCCGAGAACCGTATATGAAAATTTCATCTCGTACGGCTCAAGCAGAAACACACAAATTTTCAACGGATATTAGAAAAAAAAGGTTCAAAACTTCACCAGCCACTGGATTGGGTCGATTTGCCTTGAAGATATGAAATAAGAAAAATCCAGAACTTATTCTTTGTGATGATAATGCCAAAAAATCTCAAGTTGGCTCATCTGTCTTTCTTTCTTTCCCTTATGTTGGTCATTAGAGGCTTCTTGACTTTTCTCTTCCCTATTTTGGATTTCTTTTTTTTTTGCGTAATGCAGATTTACTCTTGTTTTACTAGTAAATAAATAAAGCAAAAATTCTAGTAGTTTTCTGATAGAAATTATCTTGTTGCGATCCTATGAATCAGTTCAATTAAAACCTTAGATTCATACTAGAGCCACGATGATTGAGTCTCAAGCTAACCAAAAGGCAAGGGTTCTTCGAATAAGAACCGCTTGATGATCATTTATTGAATCCGTGTAATAACTCGACAAAATCGAGAGAAAAAAAAGTTGTCTTTTGGGCAAACAAAATTGGAAGGAAGAAAATTTCTTTTTTTAGTAAAAACTACTTTAATTTTAATTTTTTTTCAGTCTGGTTGCGAGGTCTGAATAGTGAGTATGAATCATAGTTCCATTTTTTTTCTTGATCCACTCTATCTATTTCGTGTTCCAGATACTAGAATAAAAAATATCCGACGAATTGGAATCATCTTGATAGAGATAACAGGCCCTTTCTATGTATTATCAATAGGATCCATTCTAACAAGTCACACACTCATATTCCAGAGATACCAAAACAAAAAAATTCCACGGTCGAACTACCAGAATGTCTAGAAATGTATAGCTTAAAGTAGAAAGGCTTTTTTGGATGGAAAAACAATGACTTCGTAATTTTAGTTAGTAGAAACCTAATTCATTAAAATTCCGTCCAGTAAAACAGAAGAATTATAAATTTCTAAAATGATAGATAGGAATATCGCGAATAAAGCCATTGCGACCCCCATAAAAGGAGTAGTCCCCCAACCCGGAGCTACTTTCCCATATTCCGAATTCAAGGGTTTCAATAAACTACCTACGCGAGTTCGTCTTGGCCCAGGTCTAGAACTATCTTCAACGGTTTGTGTAGCCATAAATTCTATTTAATCATTGGTGTTGACTTTGTATACTATTCCGTTGTAGTTGTAAATACAAGATCTTTTCGTAGATCCATTGTAATCTTGAAATTCTATAAAAATGGAAACAGCAACTTTAGTCGCCATCTCCATATCTGGTTTACTTGTAAGCTTTACTGGGTATGCCTTATATACCGCGTTTGGGCAACCCTCTCAACAATTAAGAGATCCATTCGAAGAACACGGGGACTAATTGAAGTAAGAAGTCTCCCAGATGGGGAGACTTCTTACTTCAATGAAATTATTTCATTTTTTTAGTCGGAACCTTAGGTGGTTCTCGGAAGAAGATAGCGAAAAAAATTATCCCTAAAGTCGAAACTAAAAGGAACGTATAAACCAATGCTTCCATAGATTCGATCGTGGTTTATTTACAATTATAACTTCCACACCTATTCATTTGTCATTTGGGATCTTTTCCCATATAAAGATAAAGAAAGAAAAAGAGTCAAAGAAAGGATGGGAGATGTTTCCCATGTCAAATCAAAAAAGAGAGATGAAAGATACCATAGCAATGTGGTATCAGACTGCTTGTCTCCTTGTAGTTGGATCTCCAACTTTTTGGAATGTTCCAAATTCCACTTGAGCATCCAAGTCTGGATCAATACCAGCAAAAACATCTCGGAACAAGGTTCTAGCGCCATGCCAAATGTGTCCGAAAAAGAAGAGCAAAGCAAAGGTAGCATGACCAAAAGTGAACCAACCCCTTGGACTGCTGCGAAAAACACCATCCGATTTCAAAGTAGCCCGATCTAATTCAAAAATTTCCCCTAATTGGGAACGCCTCGCATATTTTTTTACAGTAGCAGGATCAGAATAACTTACTCCATTAAGTTCGCCACCATAGAACTCCACCGTTACACCTACTTGTTCAACACTATATTTGGATTCTGCTCTTCTAAAAGGAACGTCCGCTCTCACAATTCCCTCTTCATCTACCAAAACAACCGGAAATGTTTCAAAAAAAGTAGGCATACGGCGTACAAAAAGCTCGCGTCCTTCTTTATCTCTAAAGACGGGATGTCCTAACCATCCAACAGCTATTCCATCCCCGTTGTCCATTGAGCCTGCTCTGAATAATCCCCCCTTTGCCGGATTATTACCAATATAATCATAAAAGGCTAATTTTTCGGGAATTTTAGACCAAGCTTCTGATAAACTAAGATTTTCGGCTAACCCATCGCTAACTCTTCGATATATTTCTTGCTGAAAGTATCCCTGATCCCACTGATAACGAGTAGGCCCAAATAATTCGATTGGGGTAGTTGCTGACCCATACCACATAGTTCCGGCAACTACGAAAGCTGCAAAAAAAACAGCAGCGATACTACTGGAAAGTACAGTTTCAATATTGCCCATACGTAATCCTTTGTATAGACGTTGAGGCGGACGGACACTAAGATGGAATAGGCCCGCTAATATGCCCAATGTACCCGCAGCAATATGATGAGAAGCTATTCCCCCCGGAACAAAAGGATCAAAACCTTCTACACCCCACGCTGGATTTACAGCTTGTACTTTTCCAGTTAGTCCATAAGGATCGGACACCCATATCCCAGGACCATACAAACCCGTTACATGAAATGCGCCAAAGCCAAAGCAAGCCACCCCTGCAAGAAATAAATGAATTCCAAAGATCTTGGGCAAATCCAAAGAGGGTTTTCCTGTCCGCTCATCACAGAATATTTCTAGGTCCCAATATACCCAATGCCAGATAGCTGCCAAGAAACACAAGCCAGAAAACACAATATGCGCACCTGCCACACCTTCATAACTCCAAATACCCGGATTCGTTACAGTTCCTCCTGAAATACTCCAACCACCCCACGAATTGGTTATTCCTAAACGAGTCATGAAGGGAATGACGAACATACCTTGTCTCCACATTGGATCCAGAACAGGATCAGAGGGATCAAAAACCGCTAATTCATATAAAGCCATCGAGCCGGCCCAACCAGAAACTAAAGCTGTGTGCATTATATGCACCGAAAGCAATCGACCCGGATCATTCAATACAACAGTATGAACACGATACCAAGGCAAACCCATGGAAATACCCCTTTAGCAAAGAAAAATAGACACGATGTCGCTTTATTTTATCGCATTGGAAAAGACTATCCATCTCCTATGTACCTAACCCCTCTAGGGGATTCTGTGTCAGAAAGCGTGAATATTTATTTCATTCCATTAAAAATAAGAAGCCAATTCTGTTCGTAAGAAGAAAGAGAAGCAGATCTATTCTATACTCGATAAGTGCCAATATGCAATGGGTAGCTTGGCCTATTTGGAAAAAACGAAGAATAGATCCCTATCCCTCTTTGTTTATCATTCCAATCACCGATTCCTTTTTCTTTATTCAATCTGTCTTACCTTCCTTATATGTATTATTTCAATCTACGTATTAATAGAATCTATAGTATTCATATAGAATAAGAAAAAAAATGAAGACAATAAACTGCGGATTCTTTCTTTCTCTTCCATTCTTACGTTTCCATATTAAAGTGTAGTTTTCTTACTTAAATTTAATAATATTAATCTAATATGCCCATTGGTGTTCCAAAAGTACCTTACCGGATTCCCGGAGATGAAGAAGCGACTTGGGTTGACTTATACAATGTTATGTATCGAGAAAGGACACTTTTTTTAGGTCAAGAGATTCGTTGCGAGGTCACGAATCATATTACAGGTCTCATGGTATATCTCAGTATAGAAGATGGAATTAGCGATATTTTTTTGTTTATAAACTCCCCAGGCGGGTGGCTAATCTCAGGAATGGCGATTTTTGATACGATGCAAACGGTGACACCAGATATATATACAATATGCCTCGGAATGGCTGCGTCCATGGCATCCTTCATTCTGCTTGGAGGCGAACCCACCAAGCGTATAGCATTCCCTCACGCGAGGATTATGCTTCACCAACCTGCTAGTGCTTATTATCGGGCAAGGACACCAGAATTTTTACTAGAAGTGGAAGAGTTACACAAAGTTCGCGAAATGATCACAAGGGTTTATGCCCTAAGAACAGGCAAGCCTTTTTGGGTTGTATCCGAAGACATGGAAAGGGATGTTTTTATGTCAGCAGACGAAGCCAAAGCTTATGGACTTGTCGATATTGTAGGGGATGAAATGATTGACGAGCACTGCGATACTGATCCAGTGTGGTTTCCAGAAATGTTTAAGGATTGGTAGTGGCCGGATTTCTTGTAAATTGATTTCAAACCTAAATTCTGGTTTTCTGCGATTTAATAGAAAATAGAAATACTTCATGATGATCAATCATCAGGTTAAGATCGATCTAAACCAATCCTTTTTTTTTCTATATACATACGACATGCCAACGGTTAAACAACTTATTAGAAACGCAAGACAGCCAATACGAAATGCTAGAAAATCGCCCGCGCTTAAGGGATGTCCTCAGCGTCGAGGAACATGTGCTAGGGTGTATGTGCGACTCGTTCAGATCATGAGTTCAAACAAATAAGACAATTTTTGAAGTATCCATGATCGGTACCAATGAATAGGATAGAGCTTCTCTATCCTAGATTTCTATGGTATATGGAATTTCTGGTTTCCTTTGGTGCAAATCCAATCATCTAAATTGGAAATTAAGAAGCAATTCCCCCATTGGTAGAAAATGGTTATCCATTAAGCGGAGGAAATAGTAATAAAAAGAAAAAGGCTTATGCTCCTTTATCTTAAAAGAACGGACTAACAGGGTCAGCTACTTAGCCAACTTTCATAATTAAATGCCGTCACTGTATGGATAACTCTTATTGTGAAAAGAGCTATTTACTCTATAATGGATAGGTAGAGCCAAAGAATGTGAACTATACAAGTTCACAATACCTTTTGATGAAATGAAAGAAAGGGCTCCGGTGTATAGAGAGGGCCTCACCGTTTAAAAGGGAACCATAGAAACGATGGAACCCACTATTTTTTTGAGTATCGTTAGAATTTGTTATTTCTATGCGAAATAACTGAAGAGAATAGAATAAAAAATCGTGGTTGGGAAGGTTACAGTAGCAAAAGCCATTGGAATTAATATTTTATATATCGGAATAATTCGTTTTGTTATTAATGGGAAAAAGGATGGCTAAAAGAAGAGAAATCATTAGTTATTCATTAAGGTTAATTTGATTCAATGACCAGAGTTCCGCGAGGATATATAGCTCGGAGACGACGAACAAAAATGCGTTCATTTGCCTCAAACTTTAGAGGGGCTCATTTAAGACTTAATCGAATGATTACTCAACAAGTAAGAAGAGCTTTTGTTTCCTCTCATCGAGATAGAGGCAGGCAAAAGAGGGATTTTCGTCGTTTGTGGATCACTCGGATAAACGCAGCAACGCGGATATATAAAGTATTCGATAGTTATAGTAAATTAATACACAATCTGTACAAGAAGGAATTGATTCTTAATCGTAAAATGCTTGCACAAGTAGCTGTATCAAATCCAAATAATCTTTACACGATTTCCAATAAAATAAAGATCCTCAATTAAATGGATAAAAAAGTAATATACAGGAATAATTAAAACAGAATTCCCGGAGAGGGAACTCCGGGAAGATACAATAAATTAAGATTAAGTGGTAGGAATCAACGAGCATGTTGCAATAAATAAAAAAACTATTTATTCTTCCCCATTTTTCTTTCTTATAACAAACACAAGAATCAAAACTGGATTACTTTCTTTATATAGGTCTGGCCCTTTCGAATAAAACATCAACAATCGGAACTTAAGTTCCGATTGTTGTTTCTTAAATTCTGGTTGGAGTTTCTTAAGTTTCGATTGGAATTGAACTTTTGCGTTAATTGAGGAATATGTCTATTCTTTCTGGGTCTAGGACCAGTAATTATTGAAATTGACTGGGCTTGAAATTGCTTCTCATTCTCATAGTTACGAAATGGTAAGAAAGATAAAATACGAGCCTGTTTTATAGCAAGAGTAATTAATCGTTGTTGTTTCAAGGTTAATCTATTTATTCGTCTCGATAATATTTTTCCTTGTTCACTAATAAATCGATTAATTAAACTCATGTTTCTATAATCAATTCGATCCCCCGGGCCAATCCGAGGACGCCTACGAAAAGTTTGTTTGGATTTACGAAAAGTTTGCTTGGATTTACGAAAAGTTTGCTTGGATTTATGAAAAGTTTGCTTGGATTTATGAAAAGTTTGCTTAGATTTATGAAAAGGTTGTTTAGATGTATACATGATTTATTCTTTATTTTAAAATTTGAAAAAAAAATGGATTTCTTTATTTTATTAATTTTGGATCCAGAAGAAGTAGTCTTTCTTTGGTCCATATATTATTTGATTCATATTATTATTTGATTCATATATAGTATATGAATACCCTCTATACATATGAAATAATATCTACCTGAAATCAAATGAATTGATTTGTATTTTGTATTCTATCTATGTTCTATATATTAAATCTGTTCTTTGGAAAGATCGAACACACGATGCTCCTATTTTTTTATTTCGTCATGAGTCGTATGCTTGCGACAATAACGACAAAATTTTTTTAATTCTAATTGTCCGGGTGTATTGTGGCGATTCTTTTGAGTACTATATCTAGAAATCCCCGTCGATTCCTCATTGGCACCTTTTCGAACACAACTGATACATTCCAAAATAACTCTGATTCTAACACCTTTCCCCTTGGCCATGAACCTCCTTTCTTTTTTGGATTGACTTAACTTAATTCTTCTACTTATTCTGTTATTCTTCTATTTTGAATCCCAAGAAGAAGAATAAAATCCATTCGAATAAAATAAAATAAAAAATTTTTAAAATTCTTAAATTAAGTAATAAAAAATAGAGAAATAATTAAAGAATACAATCCTTGTCGAATTAGCAAGGATTTTGCTTCGAAATCCTTTCATTTAAGTAGCCAGCCCAGCCTCTTTCTATGCTCTGATTTCTGAGGCCTGACTTAGCTTGGATACCGCTTTTGATTGAATTTCTGTTTTCCAAAATGGGATTTGCCGAATTTTTCATGACTCTGAGGTTCAACCCAATCCATCTTTTCTTTCTTTTTCCTTCCTATACTAAAAAAAAAAAAGGATTGAAAAAGGGAAAATTTGCGTCATGTCACGAAGAATTCCTCGCATAGCAATAACTAGAATTAAAAAAAAGGGAATGACAAAGCATCTGGGAATAAACGATTAATTTCTATCAATAAACCTGCTAAAGCCCCAAACCATAGAGTACTTAGCACGGGCGCTACAGAGAGATATGTTTTTATATCCCGCATTGAAAATCCTCCTTCCTTATTGGAATACATATATGATCAGATACTCTTGCCCAAGATCATTTGTATTTCTTTTGTTTAGGCGAAATTACTAACTAAAACTAAAAAATCAAAATCAATATTCTATATATAGAATGAACGAATGAACGGTATAGACGAGATTTTCCTACCCCTAAAAAAGAAAAAGATGACCCCTTCTTCCTATACATTACCAAGGAATAGTAATCTTTCTTTTATAGGTGAAATTAGATAGGATTTTAGATGTATACCATTCCTTGATTATATGAGACCAAAAAGAAGAAATGACAAGAAGGTTCTATATAGATAGAGAAAGAGAAGAAAATTACGATGTGGAAAACAAGACAGGAATTGTGTACAATGCCATTATACAACAATTTTGAAAAGGGATGTAGCGCAGCTTGGTAGCGCGTTTGTTTTGGGTACAAAATGTCACAGGTTCAAATCCTGTCATCCCTACCTATTACTTCTTTCTTCTTTATGGGCAGTAGCGAGGAGATCGATTAAAGTGGGTATAACTTGAATTTGTAGATACTATACGTACGTGAGACACGTTAGGAGTAGAAAAGGGTTTTCTTTTTGAATGAAAGCGCTCTTAGTTCAGTTCGGTAGAACGCGGGTCTCCAAAACCCGATGTCGTAGGTTCAAATCCTACAGAGCGTGATTCCATCTATCTTATGTCGAAGCAGAGTAAAATAACTTAACAAAACAAAGTTGAATTGCAACTCCAATTTGACCTCCTCTCTGGTCTGGAGGAGGTCAATCAAAAAAGAAATATTACTCAATCAAAGATCCAACTGATCCCCACGTCTGTATTGCAAATACGCAGTCACGAATAATCCCGCTAAAGTAATAGGAATTAGGCCTAAGACGATTCCAAATAGAAAAACTTCAATCATTTCGATTTGTTCGAGGGGATAAAAAAAAAGAGGTACGATCTATCCCTAAATAGTAGTCTAAATTATCCACGAATCTCAATGACCAAGAAAAGAATTGATAATTAGTGTGGAAAAGAGTCGTAGAATACCAGGAATCCAAAAGAAAGATTTTTCTTTTCTGACTTATTCATTCAATTCATTTCAAATAAGACGTATCTTGTTCAAGCCAATAAATAGAGCTGGGGTTATAGTTAAAGCAGCCAGTAGAAAACCGAAATAACTAGTTATAGTAAGCATGAAAGGGTTAAATTCCATTTATTTTTTTACTACACTACATATGTTGGTAAAGCACTTACCTAAGTTATGGAAAATTCATAATTCATCGGTTATTTTAGATAATACTAAAAAACAAGATAGAGTGAGATACAGAAGTGTAAAAGAAAATCGATTCATCAGATGGGACATGAGTCTCTAATTCCGAATCAAGAGATTTGTTGTGGAATCTGTCAGTTCTTTAAAGTAATAATATTAAGAACTAGATCATCTAACCCCATTGAAAAATTAAATTGGATTTTCGGGAGAATTTTTGAATATAAGATAAATAAAGAATTGAAACAGTCGAATATTCCCCTATTCCTTCTTATTTTAACTGATTGTATTCCATATGGAATAAGAGGAGAAGAAAAGCATTCCACGACCCCCCGAGCAAGGGGCCCCTTAAAAAAAGGAAAGCTCTTCCTTGAATTTACTTTATTTTTATTCCTTTTTCGAACCCCAACCAAAGTTGATTCGAAGACGAGTCACTTCAATTATCCTTTTAAGTTCTATCTTCTGTCTTTCCCTATTTCATCTCGTAAAGTTCCACGCTTGCAGTTTAGTCAAGAAAGTTAGACCTAATCCAACAAACAAGGCAAGGATTGATTACGAATCTTGATTCTTCAAAGAATGTTTTCCTTCTCTCATAACAGATTATCCACTATTCGATTTTCTATTTATTAGATATTATATTATGCTAACCAATTAAATTCCTTAAAGGGAAAGGTTGGATTCGAAGAAAACTTTTAACTAAAAAAGGATAGATTTCGCATATACTTGTCCTTATATTGTGTCAGTATGAGAATATCTTTCCTAAATTATTTATCCAAACCTATTGATCATTAACTTGGATTTTCCCAAGATCTTGGCCGCTATTCCGAATTATTCTACTAATCCGAAGCCAATGAAAATAAGCAGGACCCCGAAAAATTGG